GATCGCTATAACTGACTCCGTTGAGTTCGCCGCCATAGAACTCGACAGTTACACCTACTTGTTCGACACTATATTTAGATTCCGCCCTTCTAAAAGGAACATCGGCTCTAACAATTCCGTCTCCGTCTACCAAAACAACCGGAAATGTTTCAAAAAAAGTAGGCATACGACGTACAAAAAGTTCGCGTCCCTCTTTATCTCTAAAGATAGGATGTCCTAACCACCCAACAGCTATTCCATCCCCGTTGTCCATTGAGCCCGCTCTGAATAACCCCCCCTTTGCCGGATTATTGCCGATGTAATCATAAAAAGCTAGTTTTTCGGGAATTTTAGACCAAGCTTCAGATAAACTTTGATTTTCAGCCAACCCAGCACCAATTCTTCGATATATTTCTTGTTGGAAGTATCCTTGATCCCATTGATAACGAGTGGGACCAAATAATTCAATCGGGGTAGTTGCTGAACCATACCACATAGTTCCAGCAACTACAAAAGCAGCAAAAAAGACAGCAGCAATACTACTGGAAAGGACGGTTTCAATATTTCCCATACGTAATCCTTTGTATAGGCGTTGAGGTGGACGTACACTAAGATGGAATAGACCCGCCAATATGCCCAAGGTCCCTGCTGCAATATGATGAGAGGCTATTCCTCCCGGAACAAAAGGATCAAAACCCTCCACACCCCACGCTGGATTTACGGATTGTACCCTTCCAGTTAGTCCATAAGGATCGGACACCCATATTCCAGGACCATACAATCCTGTTACATGAAATGCACCAAAACCGAAGCAAGCCACCCCTGATAGAAATAAATGAATTCCAAAGATCTTAGGCAAATCCAAAGAGGGTTTTCCTGTACGTTCATCAGTAAATATTTCTAGATCCCAATACACCCAATGCCAGATAGCTGCCAAAAAGCACAAGCCCGAAAACACAATATGTGCCCCGGCCACACCTTCGTAACTCCAAATACCCGGATTCGTTACAGTACCCCCTGTGATACTCCAACCGCCCCATGAATTGGTTATTCCTAAACGAGTCATGAAGGGTATAACGAACATACCCTGTCTCCACATTGGATCAAGAACAGGATCAGAAGGATCAAAAACTGCTAATTCGTATAGAGCCATCGAACCGGCCCAACCAGCAACCAGAGCTGTATGCATTATATGGACAGAAATCAAACGACCCGGATCATTCAATACGACGGTATGAACACGATACCAAGGCAAACCCATGGAAATACCCCTTTATCAATGAAAAATAGACACAATGTAACTTTATTGCATTGGAAAAAACTATGCTGTGGACCCTCTTTTTAGTGGATTATCTTGGGGAAAGAATTAATATTTGTTTGATTTGTTTGATTCTTTTCAATTACTTTTAGTAATAATGAAACTATTTTGTTCGTAGGAACAAAAAGAAGCAGATCTATTCTACACCCGATAAGTACCAATACGCAATGGTAGGGGAGTTGATACCATTTTATATGAGTGAATGCATATATATATTTGTTCATCATTCAAAGGACTTATTTGTAATAATTTTCTTTTGTCTTCTTTATCTTTTTTTATAAACTTAGTCAATCTATGGATAAAATATGATAAAGGCCAATATTAGTAGGACACTAAATCCATTGTTACGCTTTCACATCAAAGTGAGATATAGTACTTAATTTTTCTTTTATTTAATGCCTATTGGTGTTCCAAGAGTACCTTTTCGAAGTCCTGGAGAGGAAGATGCATTGTGGATTGACGTATAGTGCGACTTGTCAGATATATTGGGTCATATGGTATTTCCCCATTCTCTTCCCCGATCGAGATATCCTCCCCTTCGCCCAAGAAAGATTGATTGAATTATCAAAAATTTGGAGCGTGAAGTTCAATTAGATCCATTTTTTCGGGAGGGTATACAGATTAATATTATCAATTAGAATAATTTATGGTTATCTTGGTTAGGCCAATAAAATGAAGTATCCAGGCTCCGTTTAGAAAAAACCGGTAAAAAATCTATTTATGATTACTATTTCTATCATATTCTATTTCTTTATATATTTATAATAGAAGTGATCTCAAACTGTTAATCAATCGAGTAATATGATGAATGCATTGAATATCTGTTGTAAGACATGAAATAAATTGTAAAAAGGAAGTCGTAGCAAAAGGACGTGGTATTGGGGCATTTGTCATATATGTGCAAATCCAAATCGGGCGGATCTTTACTCGGAGTAGAGCATAAACCTAAAAAAATTGAAGAAGCCCATTCAGGAACAAGAAAATTACATCGCGATTGAGATTGTATCTCGATGAAACAATACATCAATGAAAAGTTAGTTAGATAAATTTAGTAATTTTTTTTTATAAATAAACAAAACAGGCCAAAACCCATCTTTTTTGAAAAATGAAAGAAAAGCCCCTTTTTATAAGTTAAAAGCCTGGTATGAAAAAAATAAAAGAAAGCGCTAGAATCTACATCTACACATTGATTCTTTTTTTTTTTTTCGTTATTTTTGTTGAACCGTATGCATCAAAAGGTGCATGTACGGTTTCTAAGGGATACAACTTTATCCCAATCAACCGACTTTATCGAGAAAGATTACTTTTTTTAGGCCAAGGGGTTGATAGCGAGATCTCGAATCAACTTATTGGTCTTATGGTATATCTCAGTATAGAGGATGATACCAAAGATCTATATTTGTTTATAAATTCTCCTGGCGGATGGGTAATACCCGGAGTAGCTATTTATGATACTATGCAATTTGTGCGACCAGATATACAGACAATATGCATGGGATTAGCCGCTTCAATGGGATCTTTTATTCTGGTCGGAGGAGAAATTACCAAACGTCTAGCATTCCCTCACGCTTGGCGCCAATGAGTTTTTTATTTGATTTGAGAGAAAAAAGAAGACTATGCCTTCGCGCTATATGAAATATGAATATTAAGTAATAATAGCATGGCACTTCGAATTCGATATGATAAATTTTTTTAACCCTTAAATTATGTATCGAAAGAGTAGTATGAGATAAAAGGTATTTCCGATTTTATCTAATCTATCGGGAGGCCTATTTCAGCGTCACAAACTTTTTTGTTTTCACGCCGGGAGACTCTTAACAATATTTAGGTTATGAAAGAATATGAAAATAAAAAAAATCTTGTTTTTTTATTTGAAAAAAAAAAGAAACTTTGGGATTGCTAAATAACAGACGAAATAAATATATAAAGCAACGGAGCCATCATAGTATTTTTGAACTACTCCAAAAACAAAAAGAAGGGTGGTTATTGGATCATTTACCAACCCGAGTCTGATAGACCCTATATTTAATTTATTTGATATTTAAGTAAGGTAAAAACGAATTCCATTATAGAGCCGTATGCAATGCGTAAAAGATGCCTGTACGGTTGTTCAATTATATATTTTATTATTCTTTATCTCTTCACCTTATCATCATGCGAGATAGAATAAACATTTATTATGTTATATCATCAGGGTAATGATCCATCAACCTGCTAGTTCTTTTTATGAGGCACAGACGGGAGAATTTATCTTGGAAGCGGAAGAACTTTTGAAGCTGCGCGAAACCGTCACAAGGGTTTATGTACAAAGGACAGGCAAACCCTTATGGGTTGTATCCGAAGATATGGAAAGAGATGTTTTTATGTCAGCAACAGAAGCCCAAGCTCATGGAATTGTTGATCTTGTAGCGACTGAATAAAAAAGAAAAAATAACAAAAATTTCAGACGAATTGGTGATTTGAGATTTTATCTTCTTACCGGATTTAATATTCTATTCATTAATCTATTAATATAGAAATAAAATAATTAATATAGAAAAAAAAGAAATAATTAATATAGAAAAAAAAGAATTCATAATCATCCGGTTAAGATCGATCTAAACCAGCCCATTATGTATATGATTCAATATGCCAACTATTAAACAACTTATTAGAAACACAAGACAGCCAATCAGAAATGTCACGAAATCCCCCGCTCTTGGGGGATGTCCTCAGCGACGAGGAACATGTACTAGGGTGTATGTGCGACTCGTTCAGATCATGGGCTAGGACAAAAGAAAGAAAACAATTGATCCAGTATCAACGATCAGTACCAGTGAATAGACTGGAATGGAAGAACTCCATTCAATATCTAAAAATAAAAAAGATCTATCCTTCTATTGTGGTATCAAATGTATGGTTTCCGTTGGTGCAAATCCAATCAACTCCGTTTTAAATTTAAGATGAGAAAGAATTCTCCATTGATAGCAAATGATATCCATTAAGCAGGGGAAATACTATTTTAAAAAGCAGAAAAATTATGCCTTACTCTTGCAAGAACGGACTAACAGGGTCAGCTACTCAGCTAATCTTCATAATTAAATACCGTTACTGTATAAGTAGATCTCATTGTGAAAGACCTCGTACTGGATAATTATGGGTAGAGCCAAAGAGTGTGAACTGTACAAGTTAACAATAACATTGATTAAATGAAAGAAGGGCTCCGGTGTATAGAGAGGACCTCACCGTTTAAGAAGTAACCATAGAAACGATGGAACCCACTATATCCATTTCTATTTACTACTTTTATGTTTTATGTGTTTTTGATACCTAATATCAATACAATTTTTTCTAGGCATTTCACCTAGAAAAAAAAAAAAAAAAAATCGTGGTCGGGAAGGTTATAGTAGCAAAAGCCATTGGAATTTAAATTTTATACATTGGAAGAATCCGTTTTGTTATTAATAGACTAGGATACGGGAAGGGAATAACTGAAAGAAAGGAAATCGATTAGTTATTCATCAAAGTTTCATTTATTCAATGACCAGAATTAAACGAGGGTATATAGCTCGAAGACGTAGAACAAAAATTCGTTTATTTGCATCAACCTTTCGAGGGGCTCATTCAAGACTTACTCGTACTATTACTCAACAGAAAATAAGAGCTTTGGTTTCGGCTCATCGGGATAGAGGTAGACAAAAGAGAGATTTTCGTCGGTTGTGGATCACTCGGATAAATGCAGTAATTCGCGAGAATAAAGTATACTTAAGTTATAGTAAATTTATACACAATCTGTACAAGAGACAGTTACTTCTTAATCGTAAAATACTTGCACAAATAGCTATATTAAATAAGAGTTGTCTTTATATGATTTCCAATGAGATCATAAAATAAAGAGATTGGAAGGAATCCTTTGGAATAGTTTAAATGGAGTTCCCTGGAGAATGAACTCTGGGAAGGTAGAGTAGAAATTAGTATGATAAAATATGATAAAGTCATCAAAATGAAGAAAGACGTTAAATAAAAAATATTTATTCCTCTTCTCCCATTTTTTTTCTTACGACAGGACATTTCGATTTTACGATTTTTCGAACAAAAAAAAACGTCAATCCGCATTTGAGTTTGGATTGGAATTTTATTTTGATTCAATTCAATTGAAGAGTCAACCTATTTTTTTTCTGGTTCTAAGACCAGCAGCTCTAGCGGTTGACTCGCTTCTTTCAAATTGTTTCTCATTATTAAGAAAAGGTAACGGAGATAAAATACGAGCTTGTTTTATAGCAATAGTAATTAATCGTTGTTGTTTTAAGGTCAATCTATTCACCCGTCTAGATAATATTTTTCCTTGTTCGCTAATAAATCGACTAATTAAACTCATGTTTCTATAATCAATTCGATCCCCCGATTGGATCGGAGGCAAACGCCTACGAAAAGATCGCTTAGATTTAAGAAAGATTCGCTTGGATTTATCCATGGTTTGTTTATTCCTTATCCTGAAAATCCCAATCCTATTTCTTAATTCTACATCATCTTTGATCCGATCGAAATAGGATTTGGTTTGTTTCTATTTATTTTTTTCTATTTAATTTCTATTTATTTGTTTCTATTTAAATATTTATTTGTTTCTATTTAAATAAATTTTAAAAAATTAAAATAAATTATATATATTGTTATATATAATATGTAATTTTTCATCTTCCTTGGAAGACTGACACACGAGCGATCGGTTCGATCTATTTCTTTATCTCCCCATGAATCGTATGTTTGTAACAACAGGGACAGAATTTTCTCAATTCCAATCGACTAGGCGTATTGTGTCGATTCTTTTGAGTAATATATCTGGAAATGCCCATTGATTCCTTATTAACACGATTTCGAACACAACTGGTACATTCCAAAATAACCGTTACTCGGACATCTTTACCCTTAGCCATGAACCTCCTTTGGTTTTTGATTCACTCAATTCTTTAATTTTCCGACCCGAAGCAAGGAAGAAGAAAGGACACAAAAATAGAAGCAGGTAACTCGAAATCAAATTATGAAAGAAATATTTTGTTGCAATCAATATCAATATAGTAATAAATAATAAGTAATATAACGATTTCGAACTATATTTATAATTTTAAATTGCCGTACAGTATTTCATTTTCAGTTAAGTATCTTGTATGATATTGTTGCCCCAACCACCGCATTTCCATTCTATTATTAATTTAATTTGAGCCTGAGCCCGAGTTCATAGTTTCACTGAGGGTGAAACCGCTTTTTCTTTGTTTTTTTTTTTTTAGAAAGAATAAGTAAAAAAAGAAAAAACAAAGAAAAAACAAAGAAAAAAAGAAGGGAGGGGTAGGGATTAGTTACAGATATTTGATTGTATCTCTAATCTTCTTCCCCTTCCCATATCAATAGCTAGAATGAAAAAAAGGGGAATATCAACGCATCCGGAAAAAAACGATTGATCTCTATCAATAAACCTGCTAAAGACCCGAACCATAGAGTACTTACTACCGGTGCCACGGAGAGATATGTTTTTAGATCTCGCATTTTAAAAACTCCTCTTTCTGTATTCGTTATTGTAATTTTATTGTAATTTGTAATACATAATGGTAATACATATATGACCGGATGTGTATATGTAGTTAATGACTTACCACTTGTACGCGGCGTTCCTAATTCAAATTGAAATGTACAAAATTTATATTTATTAAAAGAAAAAAATACGTCCATTTCCGCCTTAAATTCCTAAAAAATATTAATTTTTTGTGGTAGATTTCATATTTATTTCATACTTTATATAAGTCTTTTACCATATTATATGTTTGTTATATGATATATGAGACCAAAAGGAAGAAGGAAGAAATGATAAGATAGTTTGTGTATATCAATGTAGGAAATAAAGATGTGGAAAACAAGACAGGGATTCTCTACAATGACACTGTAGACCAATTGAAAGGGATGTAGCGCAGTTTGGTAGCGCGTTTGTTTTGGGTACAAAATGTCACGGGTTCAAATCCTGTCATCCCTACCTATTACTTATCTTCTGAGCAGTAACGAGGGATCAATTGAGATCAATTAATAAAATTGTACATACAATACATAATTAAATAAATATTTAATTTTTATTTTTTATAGTATATTTTATTTTTTATAGTATATATATATGCAAGATAAATTGGGGTTACAAAATATTTATTGTGATAATAAAGCGCTCTTAGTTCAGTTCGGTA